TCTGACGAATTGTATACTGATTGGAGTTTTATCAATGAACTAAAAAGAATAAATTTAAGTAAGGAGTTTATAAATAGAGTCGAATCTTTAGATAAGGAATCTTTTGATCTGGGCATACTTGAAAAAAGGACTCGATTCTCTAATAATGAAACTAAAAGAAAATACTTGCCTAAAATATATGATCCTTTCTTGCATGGACCCTACCGCGGAAGAATCAAAAAAAGGTTTTCACCTTTAAGCATAAATCAAACTTCTAAAAAAAAAAACACGGATCCTTTTTGGATAAATAAGATTCATGCTATACTTCTTACTACTGATTATCACGAATTTCAACAGACAATAGATACACTCAATATAAAATCATTATCAACAGAAAAAGAACTTTCTTTATTGACAGAAAGAGAAGATGAACAGGGAAATATCGATTCCGAGGATCGAGTCAAAATTTTGAAATTTTTATTCAATATAGTTATAACTAATCCCAACAATCAAACAATTAGAAAAAAATCTATTGGAATAAAAGAAATAAGTAAAAAAGTTCCTCGATGGTCATACAAATTAATCGACGATTTAGAACAACAGGAGGGAGAAACCGAGGAAAACGTAACAGCAGAGCATGAAATTCGTTCAAGAAAATCCAAGCGCGTAGTTATTTTTACTAATAACCAGTCAAACGCCGATACTTATACTAATACTACTTATACTAATACCAAGGATGCTAATGATCCTGATCAAACAGACGAAGTGGCTTTGATACGCTATTCGCAACAATCGGATTTTCGTCGAGACATAATAAAAGGTTCCATGCGTGCCCAAAGACGTAAAACAATTACTTGGGAACTGTTTCAAGCAAATGTGCATTCCCCACTTTTTTTGGACAGAGTAGACAAACCCCTCTTTTTTTCTTTTGATATTTCTGGGCCGATGAAACTAATGTCTCGAAATTGGATATGGAAAAACAACGAATCCAAAATTTATGATTATACAGAAAAAAAGATTGAGAAAAAAGACGAGGACAAAAGAGAAAAATACAAAAGAGAAGAGAAAATGCGGATAGACATAGCAGAAGCTTGGGATAGCATTTTACTTGCTCAAGTAATAAGGGGCTCCGTGTTAATAACCCAATCGATTCTTAGAAAATATATTATATTACCTTCATTGATAATAGCTAAAAACATTGCCCGTATGTTATTATTTCAATTTCCTGAGTGGTCCGAGGATTTAAAGGATTGGAATCGAGAAATGCATGTTAAATGCACTTATAATGGTGTTCAATTATCCGAAACAGAATTTCCAAAAAACTGGTTAACAGACGGTATTCAAATCAAGATCCTATTTCCTTTTTGCCTGAAACCTTGGCACAGATTAAAACTACAACCCTCTCATAAAGATCCAATGAAAAAAAAGAAAGGTCAAAAGAATGATTTTTGCTTTTTAACGGTTTGGGGAATGGAAACTGAACTACCTTTCGGTTCTCCTCGAAAACGGCGTTCGTTTTTTGATCCTATTTTTAAAGAACTAAAAAAAAAAATTAAAAAATTGAAAACTAAATGTTTTATAGCTTTAACAATTTTAAAAGAAAGAACTAAATTGTTTCCAAAAGTCTCAAAAGAAACAAAAAAATGGATCACTCAAAGCATTCTATTTTTAAAGGGAATAATAAAAGAACTTTCAAAAATAAATCCAATCCCATTTTTGGGGTTGAGAGAAATATATGAATTGGGCGAAACTAAAAAGGATTCGATAATCAGTAATAAGATGATTCACAAATCATCCCTTCAAATTCAATCTATGGAGTGGACAAATTATTCATTAACAGAAAAAAAAATAAAAGATCTGACTAAGAGAACAAACACAATCAAAAATCAAATAGAAAAAATTATAAAAGACAAGAAAAACGAATTTCTAAATCAAGAAACAAATAGTAGTTCGACCAAAATAAGTTATCAGGATAAAATATTAGAATCATCAAAAAAAATTTTGAAAATATTAAAAAGAAGAAATATTCGATTAATCCGTAAATTCTATTTTTTTATAAAATTTTTCATTGAAAAGATATACATAGATATTTTTCTATATATCATTAATATTCCAAGAACCAATACACAACTTTTTCTTGAATCAACAAAAAAAATGATTGATAAATTCATTTACAATAACGAATCAAATCAAGAAAGAATTAATAAAACAAATAAAAATACAATTCATTTTATTTCAACTATAAAAAACTCACTTTCTAATATTAGAAATAAAAATGCAAAAGCTTTTTGTGACTTATCCTCCCTCTCACAAGCATATGTATTTTACAAATTATCACAAACCCAAGTTATTAGTTTTTATAAATTCAAACCTATCCTTCAATATAACGGAACATCTCTTTTTCTTAAAAATGAAATAAAAGATTATTTTGAAGAACAAGGAATATCTCATTCCAGATTAAGACATCATTATGGGTTAAGACAGAAAATCTTTTGGCATTCTGGAATGAAGGAATGGAAAAACTGGTTAAGGAGTCATTATGAATATGATTTATTTAAGAGTAGATGGCTTAGATTAGTACCAGGACAATGGCGAAATAGAGTCAATCAACACTATATGGCTCAAAATAAAGATTTAACAAAATGGGATTCAGATGAAAAAGAAATATTACTTCATTACGAAAAAAAAAATGATTTTCAAGCGAATTCATTACTTAATCAAGAATATAAACTGAATCAAGAACAAAAATATAAAAAATATAATTTTAAAAAACACTATGGATATGATTTTTTATCATATAAATCTATTAATTATCAAGATAAGAGGGACTCATATACTTATGGATCACCATTACAAGTAAATAAGAGGGAAGAGATTTCTTATAATTACAACATGGATAAACGCAAATTTTTTGATACACTGGGAGCTATCCCTATCCAGAATTATCTAGGAGAAGACGATATTCTAGATGCTACGGGAAAATTTTGGCATAGAAAATTTATTAATTGGAGAATTCTTCATTTTTGTCTTAGAAATAAGTCCGATATTGAGTCCTGGGTCGATACCAGTACCGAGAGTAACAAAACTATTAAGACTGTGGTTAATAATTATCAAATAATTGATAAAATTAATAAGAGGGACCCTTTTTATTTCACGATTTATCAAGATCAAGAAAGCAACCCATCCAATCAAAAGGGCTTCTTTTTTGATTGGATGGGAATGAATGAAGAAATACTAAGTCGTCCTATGTCGAATCTGGAACTTTGGTTCTTCCCAGAATTTGTGCTACTATATAATGCATATAAGCTTAAACCATGGATCATACCAATAAAACTACTTCTTTTAAATTTTAATGGAAATGGAAGCATTAATAAAAATATTATTGAAAATAAAAAAAGGGACCCCCTTATAGCTATAGCACCGAATGAAAAAAAAATTCTTGGATTAGAGAATCGAAATCAAGAAGAAAAAGAACCCATAGGTGAAGGGGATCTTGTATCAGATGCACAAAAACAAGGAAATTTTAGATCCGTTCTCTCAAACCAAGAAAAAGATGTTGAAGAAGATTATGGTAAATCAGACAGAAAAAAACGTAGAAAGAAAAAGAAGAGCAACGCGGAAGCAGAGCTTGATTTCTTCCTAAAAAGGTATTTGCGTTTTCAATTGAGATGGGATGATTCTTTAAATCAAAGAATAATCAATAATATCAAAGTATATTGTCTCTTGCTTAGACTGATAAATCCAAACGAAATTGTTATATCCTCTATTCAAAGGGGAGAAATGAATCTGGATATTTTGATGATTGAGAAGGATTTAACTCTTAGAGAATTAATGAAAAAAGGAATATTGATTATCGAACCAATTCGCCTGTCTGTAAAAAATGATGGACAATTTATTCTATATCAAACTATAAGTATTTCATTGGTTCATAAAAATAAACACCAAATTAATCAAAGATACCAAGAAAAAAACTATATTGATAAAAAGAATTTTGATGAATCCATTGCAAGACATCAAAAAATGACTGAAAATAAAGACAAAAATCATTATGATTTGTTTGTTCCTGAAAATATTTTATCCCCTAACCACCGGAGAGAATTGCGAATTCGAATTTCTTTCAATTCAAGGGAAAAAAATGGTATGCATAGAAATCCAGTATTTTTAAATAATGTAAAAAACTGTGGTCAAGTTTTGAATAAAAACAAACATCTTGATAGTGATAAAAAGAAACTAATTAAATTAAAGCTCTTTCTTTGGCCCAATTATCGATTAGAAGATTTAGCTTGTATGAATCGCTATTGGTTTAATACTAATAATGGCAGTCGTTTCAGTATGGTAAGGGTACATATGTATCCGCGTTTGAAAATTCGTTAATGGTACATTTTCCCATATATTATGTATGTACCATGTTAGGTCTATGAAAACAAATAGATGGGCACAAGGATTGTCTTACATTCCATTCTGATACATGATACTAATTTAATGACATACATATCAATTAGATCGACAAATGAATCAATTAGATCGACAAATGAATCAACAAAATCCTCTTATTTGAACTCTAAAATTTTCTCTTTTGTAGAAATAGAAATATATTACTCTTTTGTATCCCTATACGAATCAAATTGAAAACCGGATTGATTAATTTGATTTGAAAAAATTATAAAGTTCATAACGAACTTCAAATCATTGTGCATATCAAAATGACTGGTATTATTATTACTGATCAGTAAAATTCACATTCAAAAAAAGGGGGGGGGGAGAGACATTTTTGTTTTATGGTAAAAAATTCATTCATCTCAGTTATTTTTCAAGAAAAAAAAGAAGAAAACAAGGGGTCCGTTGAATTTCAAATAGTCAGTTTCACCAATAAGATACGAAGACTTACTTCACATTTGGAATTGCACAAAAAAGACTATTTATCTCAGAGAGGTCTACGTAAAATTCTAGGAAAACGTCAACGGATGCTGTCTTATTTATCAAAGAAAAATAAAATACGTTATAAAGAATTAATTAGCGAGTTGGATATTCGGGAATCAAAAAATCGTTAATTTGAAAAATTTGAATTTGTCGATTTATTAGATTTTTCATTTTGATGTACTTCTTTTCGTTTTCAACAATTCAGGTAAGAATGAATCGAGGAAAAACTTATGAATCTATCAGCTACAGAAAAAGACCTTATGATAGTCAATATGGGACCTCACCACCCATCAATGCACGGTGTTCTTCGTCTCATCGTTACTCTAGATGGTGAAGATGTTGTTGACTGTGAACCAATATTAGGTTATTTACACAGAGGAATGGAAAAAATTGCGGAAAACCGAACAATTATACAATATTTGCCTTATGTAACACGTTGGGATTATTTAGCTACTATGTTCACGGAAGCAATAACCGTAAATGGACCAGAAAAATTGGGCAATATTCAAGTCCCTAAAAGAGCCAGCTATATCAGAGTAATTATGTTGGAGTTGAGTCGTATAGCTTCTCATCTATTATGGCTTGGACCTTTTATGGCCGATATTGGTGCACAGACCCCCTTTTTCTATATTTTCAGAGAAAGAGAATTAGTCTACGATCTATTCGAAGCTGCCACCGGTATGAGAATGATGCATAATTATTTTCGGATCGGAGGAGTATCGGCCGATCTACCTTATGGCTGGATAGATAAATGTTTGGATTTCTGCGATTATTTTTTAACAGGAATTGTTGAATATCAAAAACTTATTACGCGAAATCCTATTTTTTTAGAACGAGTTGAAGGGGTAGGCGTTATTGGTGGAGAAGAAGCAATAAATTGGGGTTTATCCGGCCCAATGCTACGAGCATCTGGAATCAAATGGGATCTTCGTAAAGTTGATCATTATGAGTGTTACGACGAATTTGATTGGGAAATCCAGTGGCAAAAAGAAGGAGATTCATTAGCTCGTTATTTAGTCCGAATCAGTGAAATGACGGAATCCATAAAAATAATTCAACAGGCCCTGGAAGGAATTCCGGGAGGTCCCTATGAGAATTTAGAACTCCGATGCTTTGATCGAGAAAGGGATCCAGAATGGAATGATTTTGAATATCGATTCATTAGTAAAAAACCTTCTCCTACATTTGAATTACCGAGACAAGAACTTTATGCGAGAATGGAAGCCCCAAAGGGAGAATTAGGAATTTTTCTGATAGGGGATCAAAGTGGTTTTCCTTGGAGATGGAAAATTCGCCCGCCGGGTTTTATCAATTTGCAAATTCTTCCTCAATTAGTTAAAAGAATGAAATTGGCTGATATTATGACGATACTAGGTAGCATAGATATCATTATGGGAGAAGTTGATCGTTGAAATGATAATTTATACAACAGAAGTACAAGATATCAATTCCTTTTACAGATTGGAATCTTTAAAAGAGGTCTATGGGATCATATGGATGTTTGTCCCTATTTTGACTCTTGTATTGGGAATCACAATAGGTGTACTAGTAATTGTATGGTTAGAAAGAGAAATATCTGCAGGAATACAACAACGTATTGGGCCTGAATACGCCGGTCCTTTGGGAATTCTTCAAGCTCTAGCAGATGGAACAAAACTGCTTTTCAAAGAGAATATTCTTCCATCTAGAGGAAATACTCGTTTATTCAGTATTGGACCGTCTATAGCAGTCATACCCATTTTACTAAGTTTTTCAGTAATTCCTTTTAGCTCTCGCCTTATTTTAGCCGATCTCAATATCGGTATTTTTTTATGGATTGCCATTTCAAGTATTGCTCCTGTTGGACTTCTTATGTCAGGATACGGATCAAATAATAAATATTCCTTTTTAGGTGGTCTGCGAGCTGCTGCTCAATCGATTAGTTATGAAATACCATTAACTCTATGTGTTTTATCAATATCTCTACGTGCGATTCGTTGAAATATAAACTTTTCTTTTCCCTATTCCTTTCGTTCTAGAAAATAAGCTGAATGGATTGAATAGATATCTTCGTTTTTTATTATCCTTCAGGTTGATAAACTAAATTAGATAGTTATATATGAGTGAAAGAAAGCAGCTTATAAATTCGCAGTAAATTAAACAAAAAAATGGAATCTCATTTCCTATGTACAAGAGTTAAGTGGAAGAAAACGTAAGCGGAACCCCAAGACGGGTTGATTAGTCAATCTAGCTTGAAGCGGGCTCAAAAGATCAACCGTATAGAGGTTTGGCTATCTTTTGTATGGATTCCCAGACATGTATTGCCAAACCAAACGGGGGATTGAACAAAAAAAATGAGTGGATGGTTAGGAACACCAAAATACACAAAGGATTAGTAATGGAGATTATGTAAATTATATAAAACGATATTTCTGGATAACATAAAAAGAATACTAATTGGGGCTTTAAATTAGTAGAAATGAGTAGGCAGTACTTCCCACGATTCCGGTCCAGAGTATGCTCCTATCCACCGATTAAAGTAATGACTATCAGGAACGAAATAATCCTTTACTATTTTTTAGTTTAAGCCCCCATTCGTAGTTTTCTCAAATCAGAAAGAAGAATAGGAACGAAAAATAAAGAATAAAAAAGAAATCTTTTTTTTTTTCTTTCTTTCATATATATAGAGAGATATAATCCGTGTCAGGATTTATGAGCTAATGTAATGTTTATTTCATTTTTTTCGTAATCGAAAACAATGGGTTGAAATATCTATTGCTATTTCTACAAGAAGTATTTTATTGAAGGCTTAAGTTATTACTCAACAAATAAAAATTGAAATTATTAACGGGCGAGATCAATTCAGAAGCACTTTTTTTATTCTTCATAATATAGCAGACAGAATTCCATTGGTATAATTTTGGACCTTCCAATCAGTTTTTCTCTATCTATTCTACAACCATACGAAGAGAAATAATACTGATTTGATTCGGTCCTTAAATTTATTTGTGACCCACGAGGAGCCGTATGAGGTGAAAACCTCATGTACGGTTTTGGACTAGCGATGGAAACAGTGATGTTATCATCGACTATAATTATCTAACAGTTCAAGTACAGTTGATATAGTTGAGGCGCAATCAAAATATGGGTTTTGGGGATGGAATTTGTGGCGTCAGCCAATAGGGTTTATCGTTTTTCTAATTTCTTCTCTAGCAGAATGTGAGAGATTACCTTTTGATTTACCAGAAGCCGAGGAAGAATTAGTAGCAGGGTATCAAACCGAATATTCGGGTATCAAATTTGGTTTATTTTACGTTGCTTCCTATCTAAATTTATTACTTTCTTCGTTATTTGTAACAGTTCTTTACTTGGGGGGTTGGAATATTTCCATTCCGTACGTATTCGTCCCTGAGCTATTTGAAATAAATAAAATGAATGGAATCTTTGGAACGACAATTGGTATCTTTATTACATTAGCTAAAACTTATTTGTTTTTGTTTCTTTCTATCGCAACAAGATGGACTTTACCTAGGTTAAGAATGGACCAATTATTAAATCTTGGATGGAAATTTCTTTTACCCATTTCTCTCGGTAATCTATTATTAACAACTTCTTTCCAACTTCTTTCACTGTAAAGAAAAAAAGAATACGAGATTCATGACTTGGTTCAAACAAGAGAAAGAAACAAACATAAAATTATTCATAGATATTCACGATATGTTCCCTATGGTAACTGGGTTCATGAATTATGGCCACCAAACAGTCCGAGCAGCAAGGTACATTGGTCAAGGTTTCATGATTACCTTATCCCACGCAAATCGTTTACCCGTAACTATTCAATACCCTTATGAAAAATTAATCACATCAGAGCGTTTCCGCGGGCGAATCCATTTTGAATTTGATAAATGCATTGCTTGTGAAGTATGTGTTCGTGTATGCCCTATAGATCTGCCTGTTGTTGATTGGAAATTTGAAACGGATATTCGAAAAAAACGATTGCTTAATTACAGTATTGATTTCGGAATTTGTATATTTTGTGGTAACTGCGTTGAGTATTGTCCAACAAATTGTTTATCAATGACTGAAGAATATGAACTTTCTACTTACGACCGTCACGAATTGAATTATAATCAAATTGCTTTGGGCCGTTTACCAATGTCAGTAATTGACGATTATACAATTCAAACAATTTTGAATTCGCCTCAAAGAAAAACTGAGTAAGTAAGCCTACTAGTCTATTAACTATTAAAAAGAAATTTCCAATTCTTTTAAGGTTCCATTTTGGTTTAAGTTAAAAGAATGTTTGGTTTGAATTAAAAGAATGAGGCCTTTCTCTTTGTTTGGTCAATAAATAAAAATTCAATTACAAATTAACCGGTTGATAAGAATTTCGAATTCATTTTTATTGAAAATCTATTAATATATTCGTAATTATTTCGAAATATATAGTTTCAAAAAACAAAATACCCTTTCGAACCGAACAAAAAAAAAACAGAATCAAAAACGAAACTTGTACTTAGATCAATTCACACCTAATAGATTAGGATTTTATTCAATTAGGAACGTATCATAAAAAAAAAAATTCCTGGTCGTGTCAATAAGATCATGAAAAGCATTTCGATTTATTTATCTCTTATTTTACATATAATGGATTTGCCTGGACCAATACACGATTTTCTTTTAGTTTTTCTGGGATCGGGTCTTATATTAGGGGGCCTGGGAGTGGTATTACTTACCAATCCAATTTATTCTGCCTTTTCGTTGGGATTGGTTCTTGTTTGTATATCCTTATTCTATATTCTCTCAAATTCTCATTTTGTAGCTGCTGCCCAGCTCCTTATTTATGTGGGAGCCATAAATGTTTTAATCCTATTTGCTGTGATGTTCATGAATGGTTCAGAATATTATAAAGATTTTAATCTGTGGACCATTGGGAATGGCCTTACTTCGTTGGTTTGTACAAGTATTCTTGTTTCGCTAATTACTACTATATTAGATACATCATGGTACGGGATTATTTGGACTACAAGATCAAACCAAATTATAGAACAAGATTTGATAAGTAATAGTCAACAAATTGGAATTCATTTAGCAACAGATTTTTTTCTTCCATTTGAATTCA